CTGCCCTTCCCCCAAAATATTAACTGGAAGCAAGAAGAAAGAACGAATCAATCAATTTTATCTATAATCCAATATAATAATTATATTGATTTCTAGGGATGAGACATCCTGCAAATCATTTCTAGACTAAACTAATAGAACCTTAATCAAAACTACTCTAAAAATAAAATAAAAACTCTGATCATATATCTGATCATATAATAAATAAAGATTTGGATATTCGTAAAAATCAAATCTGCCTTTCAACCGGAACAGTCTTTTTTGTTTGAATAATTTCTCTAAGTTAGAAGTTTAACTTATATTGAATAAGTGAAGATTATTGAATAAGTGAAGATATTGAATAAGTGAATAAATTCTATTTGCTCAATAACTTATTCACCCATAATCCTTTTTTTCCTTTGTTTGTCCACTACTTCTTATGAATCTAAACAAAGGAGTTCCGATAGACCCGGAAAAGAAGGAAAGGAATAGTAATCTTTGATGAACAGGAAAAAAATAATTATTATTTTGATACAAGACGACACAAGAAAAAGGAATTTTCACCCGTTTTCTTGTGTCGTCTTGCGTCGAATAGAAGATTAGGAAGACTAGTAATCCTTCCTAAAAGTATTTGTTCCTTTCATTTTTATCATCCTTGCCTTGTATTTTCTTCTTTTGTATTTGTTTGTATGCCTATTGTTTATTACTAGGAATACAAGTAATGAATTCCAGGCGTCCTGCAAAACAAAAAGAGTATAAACAAAGCAAGCAAAAGGATTTACAGAATTTTTTGATCATACATAATTGTATCGATGGACAAAAAATCGGCACTTTTTACCAAATGTTAAGGAATCTCTGGACCTAAAAATTCATTTCGTACAATTGAACTTTTTCAAACTGTTTCTTTTTAAGAACCAAAAAAACTTGTGCCAAAATAACAGATGCGAAGAAGAACAAAAGGCCTTGGACGCGTAATGGATCTTGAAGCACTATTTCTGCATCTCCCTGACCAAACCCTCCTACATTGGGATTGCTTGTTAATGGTTGATCAAGCTTAATGGATTCACCCTCTGAAACAAGAAGTTCTGGTCCTGGAGGTATAATATCAACCACTTGACGTCCATCCGATGCATCAACTATGGTTATTTCATATCCTCCCTTTTCTTTACGTACTATTTTGCTTACTATACCTGCTGATGTAGCATTATAGACTGTATTGTTACTCTTGCTACCATCAGGATAAATCTGACCCCTTCCTCTGTTCCCACCCACATATATGGGATATTTTAAGAAGTGAACGTCTTTCTTTGTAGCAGGGTCGGGGGAAAGAATGGGAAAGATGATTTCACTATATTTCTGACCCGGAACAGGACCTATCACAAGAATATTTTTTTTATTGGGACGATAACTCTGAAAAGACAGATTTCCTATCTTTTCTTTCAACTCAGGAGAAATACGATCGGGGGGGGCTAATTCGAATCCCTCGGGTAAAATAAGAACAGCACCCACATTCAAACCCCCTTTTTTACCATTAGCAAGAACTTGTTTCAGTTGCATATCATAAGGAATTTGAACAACTGCTTCAAATACAGTATCAGGAAGCACAGCTTGCGGAACTTCAATATCCACGGGCTTATTAGCTAAATGGCAATTAGCACATACAATTCGTCCAGTTGCTTCTCGTGGGTTTTCATAACCCTGCTGCGCAAAAATGGGATATGCATTTGAAATGGATGCTCGAGTTATTACATATATCATGATCGATACAGAAATGGATCGAGTCATCTGTTCCTTTACCCAAGAAAAAGTATTTCTATTTTGCATGTCCAATCATGGATCTCGGAATTTCTACAATAAATTAGATAGGGAACTAGTAAAGTTCCCTATGCACGAGTCTGTCATTGTACTGGAATAGTTGTACTGTAATATAGGACGAATACCTTGAACTGGTAGAAATAAAATATAAAGAATTAAGTAAGATTCAAAATGGTTTCTTTATAAAGGAAGAAAGATTCTGATTTATTTGATTGATATCAGGAGATCAAATGAGTTCTTCATTCATTCATTGAATGATAAATGACTACAAGCGAAGGAGATACACGATTTAAATAATGGAAAATCCAATATTTCACAATTGTATCTAGAATAACTGGAAAGGTGGAAACAAGACCAGATATAATTTGATCGTTATGAGCCAATCCAAAATCGTTGTAGAACGAACCAATTATTAGTTCCCAACCATGGGTCGAGTGAAATCCAATCCATAAATCAGTAACTAAAAGAATCGAAAAAGCTTTTATTGTGTCACTTAAGTTATAGAGGAATTCCTGAACCCAAGAATTAAGAATGACAAGTTCCTCATTACCCAAAATAAAATAACCACTTAGAATAGCGAAAGAGATTATATTTGTCGAGAAATGCAAAATGATATGGAGATGATATTCATTGTGTGTTTTGACCAATTGTATCGTTTCCTTGTGTATTCCTATACGAAGTTTTTGTATATGTGTCTCCGGGTACTCCTTTATCATTTCGTCCAACAGAAAGAGTTCTTCTAATTCTATGAATCTTTCTAGAACGTTTTTCTCTTGAATGATATTCAAGAGAGTTTTGGATTGCCCGGTATTCCACCAATTTGTAACCCAAAGTTCCAGACATTTATTAAATGGGAGAGAGACCCACCAGGGCAAAAATACTATAGATACAAGATATGGGAAAGAAGGCAATGCTTTCTTTTTTTTCATTTTTTATCTGTGAATTGAATCGTTAATGAACCTGCTTCATTCGTTGACTCTATATGATATTTCTCTGAAGCACGAGTTTATAACAAGGTATTGAACCTATGGGTCTATTCATTCCAATTTTTGTGTCAAAATTGAGTTTAGTTCTTGGATCTAGAAGGAATATAGAAAGTTCGCCCTTTTCGGATAAAAATGCAAAATCAATATTATTCCTAGATATCTCAATTGGGCAAATTCGAATGGGCAAATTCGAAGCAATTTCATCTTCATTTGTTCCTTTCTATGAATACTCGAAAACCCACTTAAAATAACGAATCGGATTTAGAAACGAAAACCCCCCTCAGTTAATTATTTCGAAATGTTTCACCGCCTAGCCACAACCAAGGAAAAAAGGTATCATCAAAATTTTGGGCCTAAAAAGATGAGATGAATTCCGTATTACGAAATAAATCTTCGGATATATTTGATGAATCCTTACTTATTATATTAGCCTTAGATTAGCCTTTTTTCTAGTATAAATTTTCTAGTAGAAAAGAATTGAGTTGGGATCCATACGCATACGAAATACTTTTGGTATACAAATGGTATACAAAAATTTCTTCTTTTCTTAATTTTTTTCTTTATTATAGTATAGTTTATTATAGTTATTCCATATACGCCCTCCTGCTTTTTTGGTTTATTCTATGGGAGTCGCCACGACAAAGGAAGGAGGAAATAGAATAATCTAACATGTTTTGTTCAAATGAACATTCCAAAAAGACTTCAATTGTATTAAAAAAGGAATTAGCAAGTTCCTTCCCCCATGCCGAGAAAACATTTATTCTTTATTGTGTTCAATTCATTTCAAAATACTTCAATTGGTACGCCCAAGAAATAGGCCAATTCGGCAGCTTTTTGTTCAATTTCTCGTGGAGTAAAATTCTCATCAGTACGAGTCAAGGGAATGGCCCCTTGACCTCTGATTTCCATATAAAGGACACGACGAGGATAAAGACCCTCTTTAACCTCAATTCTGATTGATTGGATATCTCTCATAAGGAAGCGAAGGAAGATGCGACGATTTATTCCAGGAAATCCCCAACGAAAAATGCACACAATTCCTTCTTTTCTATCGAATTGGTCATAACCACTACCTACATTCCACAAAATTGTGCACCACAAATAGGAGCTAACGAACAGACCTGCGATCCCATAAAAAGACATCACGATTCCTTGTGGAAAAAAAATAATTTGCTGAGATGGAAATATGGATATCAGATTCCTACCAAGATAACTGGAAGTTCCAACCGCTAAGAATCCTAGTGAACCTAAAAAAAGGATACAGGCCCAGCAAAAATTACTTGTTTTTCGAGACCCCCTTATAAGTTCTATCCATATATGTTCTGATCGCCAATTCATACTATACTAGATCCAGTTGCATTCGATTGGAATTGAGAGAATAACCCAAATTTGACTTTACCTTTCTTGATCCCGAAGTAACTTTCATCAACTAGCACTATTCTGATGTGGAGTAATTGGTTAGATACATTGACTTTCTATTAAAAATATTTACTGATCCATTTTTAACCAGCTATATATATATATATATATATATATGCATTTATGCAGATAGCATGTATCCGCATACATAACAGTTCTTTCATTTGTGTGTGGAAAGAGCCACATATCGTACCATATTGCACTAAAAAAATATCTGTATTATGATACAGTGTTGAAATAAATTGATAGGATTTGGTCCCATTGGATCTAGACAATCTTATTTTTTTGGACATGAAGAGATAAAGAAGCCATTGCAATTGCCGGAAATACTAGGCCCACTAAAGGCACAAAAATAGAGGGTAAGTTGAGATCTGTCATAGAATGGGTGCCTCGATTTAATATTTGTATCTATATATTTGTATCTATTAGAAAGATATCTTATGATATGATAAGTATATCTATTATAAGTAATATTAGGTAATATTGACTATTGTATTTTATATAATATTATACTACTAAGTATATATAAACAATTAAGTATATATAAATATATAATTTCTAAATAATATATTTATATTAAAATAGAAATTTTAAATATAAAAATAATATTAAAATATTAAATTTAAAGAAAAAAAAGGATAGATAATAAGTGCAAAAATGTAGAACTAAATTAAGTGTACCTATTCATCTTTCTACACGAATATAAATAGGGTAATCTTCTTTTACAAATTTTATTATTCTTCTTCTCCCATCCTTATGTTCTTTCTATCTTTCTTTCTAATCTAATAAGGAGTTTTTTATTTTAAAGGAGTTTTCTTATGAAAATGAAGTTCATTATGAATTCGCGACTCTAAATAATAGGATCCAACAAACAGGGATTCATAGTAAAAATGCGATAGATGTAGAAATTATTTTATTTCATTTCCATATTTTATATTTCTTTTTATTTTGATATTTTTTTTTCATTATTGTCTATCTTAATTAATGCGTAAGATAGCCAGATAAAATTCTTTTTTTTTTACCAAAATTATAATTCCTCGGAAAGATAAATTCACTTTTTTATTTTATCCTGTTGATAGAGGTTCATAATACCTAATCATGAATAGGGGTAAGATAAAAAATGGATCTGGATCCGGAAGAAAAAAAATTATCCGAAACTTCTGACTCTTACTAGAAAGTGTAACTTATATCACCAAAGAACATTTTTCTTAGTTTTTTTTATTATGATGAACTAAATACTTGTTCGCTACAAACAAAATAACTGAATCTAGTGCTATACTTTAATTTTTTGAATTTTGATTCAAGGGAAAGAAACCATGGAGCTGAAATAACTCACTTAGAACACCTTTTAAAGGATTACGTGGTATGATTGGGTCAAATAAGCCTTTATGGAATAAATACTCAGCCGCTTGTGAACCATCGGGTACTGTCTTATTCAATGTTTGTTCAATTACTCTTTTACCCGCAAATGCAATGTACGCATTAGGTTCAGCAATAATGATATCTCCCAACATACCAAAACTGGCTGTTACTCCACCGGTTGTAGGAGATGTAAGGACTGGTACATAGAATAACTTTTTAGTGGATTGGTAATCATATGAAGCAGAAGATATTTTAGCCATTTGCATCAAGCTCAAACTTCCTTCTTGCATGCGTGCTCCTCCAGAAGCACACACAATAATGACAGGTAGAGATCGATTAGTAGCATACTCAATCAAACGAGTGATTTTCTCACCTACTACAGATCCCATACTACCTCCCATGAACTGAAAATCCATAACCCCAATTGCTGCGGGAATACCGTTTAGTTGACCTATGCCTGTTTGAACAGCTTCAGTTAAACCTGTCTTTCTTTGATAAGAATCGATACGATCTTTATAAGGTTCCTCTTCTGAATGAAATTGAATGGGGTCCATAGAAACCATATCTTCATCCATAGGATCCCAAGTGCCCGAATCAATCGAAAGTTCGATTCTATCTGAACTACTCATTTTCAAATGATATCCACACTGTTCACAAATATTCATTTTTGACCTAAGAAGTTTTTTATAATTTAATACATAACAATTTTCGCATTGAACCCATAAATGTCTGTATTTTTTATTTATATCGAAATCATTAGATCTTCCTCTTATATTGAAATCACTGCCATTATTACGAGTTCTTATACTAAAACTTCCACTTTCACTACCACTTACATTTTCAGTACAAATGAAACTATAAATGTAACTGTCACTGTAATTGTCAGTACCACCTGAAATGGAACTATTAATACTGACTTCAAAACGAAGATAACTATTAATGCAACTATTAATGTGATTAGTCCAACTAGATTGAGTATCATACATGTAATGATAATAGTAGTGATTGTTTCTCTTAGACCCCCTATTCAAAAAACTAGAAAAAAAACCTTCTAATTCACTCAGAAAAGAACTATCATTGTCAATCTCAAAACTATGATTTTCAATATCAAAATATACGGAATAACTGTCACCATTACTATCCCTAACTAAAAAAGTGTCATCAGAGATCAAACTCCAAATATCCCTGATACCAAATAAATAATCAACATTACTGAAACTATAACTAACACTATCACTCCAATTTTTCTCCGTATCATTTAGAAGGGGTTCATCACTTCCACTGGTATGGCCAATAGCATCAAGACTTTCCATTGATTTACTTAAACCATACCTATGTTCTAACTTTAACTTCTCGTTAGACAACATCGAATTGAACCACCATTTTTCCATAGAATCTTCCTGCCCCCTATTTGATGAAAATACAATAGATGAATAGTCATTCGATGAATAATTATTTTACTATTTTATTTCCTATCAGAATTAAGCATATGAGGATTAGGATTGTTAACTAATAATAAGTGAGTATTGAAAGAAATGATTCTCTTTTTTTTTTCAATTAAAATACAAATTCTCATCGAAAATAGTTTATAAATAAGGAATTCGTTCTCGTATAACCTTGTATCGTATAATCAAATAATAAGTTTATATTGCAACATGGAACGAAAAAGACAATATACAGGATGAGTAGATTGGATAGAGGGAGCCCTTCCCTTAGCTTAATCTAAGGCCTGAAACTACGAGATAGAAAATGATCCACTAATCCTAAGGATCCATAGGATTAATTATGGATTGGATCCAAAAATAAAAATAGAAATATCGAGTTGTTTCGTCTTCGTTCTATTTAGATCTTGTATATACTTGTATATATAGTATATAGGTCTGTACATATGATATGAAAGATATATGCAAATATATAGTATGTTATGTATAGTATAGGA